CAAATATAGAACCAAAATGGATGGTTTTGTGTCTATTACCAGTTCTTCCTCCTGAGTTGAGACCTATTTATCATATAGATGAGGATAAACTGGTGACCTCGGATATTAATGAAATCTATAGAAGAATTATCTATCGGAATAATACTCTTACAGATCTATTAACAACAAGTATAGCTACGCCAGAAGAATTAATAATATCTCAGGAAAAATTGCTACAAGAAGCAGTGGATGCACTTCTTGATAATGGAATCTGCGGACAACCAATGAGGGATGATCATAATAGAGTTTACAAGTCGCTTTCAGATGTAATTGAAGGCAAAGAAGGAAGAGTTCGCGAGACTCTGCTTGGTAAACGCGTCGATTATTCAGGGCGGTCAGTGATTGTCGTGGGCCCTTCACTTTCATTACATCGATGTGGATTGCCTCGCGAAATAGCAATAGAACTTTTCCAGGCATTTGTAATTCGTGACCTAATTAGAAAACATCTTGCTTCGAACATCGGAGTTGCTAAGAGTCAAATTCGTAAAAAAAAACCGATTGTATGGGAAATACTTCAAGAAATTCTGGATGACCATCCTGTATTGCTGAATAGAGCGCCTACTCTGCATAGATTAGGCATACAGGCATTCCTCCCCATTTTAGTAGAAGGGCGCGCTATTTGTTTACACCCATTAGTTTGTAAGGGCTTCAATGCGGACTTTGACGGGGATCAAATGGCTGTTCATGTGCCTTTATCTTTGGAGGCTCAAGCAGAGGCACGTTTACTTATGTTTTCTCATATGAATCTTTTGTCTCCAACTATTGGAGATCCCATTTCTGCACCAACTCAAGATATGCTTAGTGGACTCTATGTCTTAACGAGTGGAAATCGTCGGGGTATTTGTGTAAATAGGTATAATCCGTGTAATGGTAGAAACTATCAAAATGAAGATAATAACTATAAGTATACAAAAAAAAAAGAACCGTTTTTTTGTAACGCCTATGATGCAATTGGAGCTTTTCGGCAAAAACGAATCAATTTAGGTAGTCCTTTGTGGCTGCGGTGGCGACTAGATCAACGCGTTATTGCTGCAAGAGAAGCTCCCATTGAAATTCACTATGAATCTTTGGGGACCTATTATGAGATTTATGGACACTATCTAATAGTAAGAAGTATAAAAAAAGAAATTCTTTATATATATATTCGAACCACTCTTGGGCATATTTCTCTTTATCGAGAAATAGAAGAAGCCATACAGGGGTTTTGGCAGGGCTGTTGTAATTCTATGCTACCAGCGGGAATTCGAGTCTCGCCGGGTTAACTAGGACTATAAAATTGCGGAATTTCTACGTGAATCAAAATCTGGAAAAGGAAGTTGTCCAATCACTGACTCAAACCCATTGTCAAATTCTACTCAGCGCAATATGGAGGTACTGATGGCAGAACGGCCCACTCAGGTCTTTCACAATAAAGTGATAGACGGAACTGCCATGAAACGACTTATTAGTCGATTTATTGATCACTATGGAATAGGATATACATCACATATCCTGGATCAAGTAAAGACTCTGGGTTTCCGACAAGCTACCGCCGCATCCATTTCATTAGGAATTGATGATCTTTTAACAATACCTTCTAAAAGATGGCTAGTTCAAGACGCTGAACAACAAAGTTTTATTTTGGAAAAACACCATCATTATGGGAATGTACACGCGGTAGAAAAATTACGTCAATCGATCGAGATCTGGTATGCCACAAGTGAATATTTGCGACAAGAAATGAATCCTAATTTTCGGATGACCGATCCTTTTAATCCAGTCCATATAATGTCTTTTTCGGGAGCCAGAGGAAATGCATCTCAGGTACATCAATTAGTAGGTATGAGAGGATTAATGTCGGATCCCCAAGGTCAAATGATTGATTTACCCATTCAAAGCAATTTACGCGAAGGACTCTCTTTAACAGAATATATTATTTCTTGCTACGGAGCCCGTAAAGGAGTTGTGGATACCGCTATCCGAACATCAGATGCAGGATACCTCACGCGCAGACTTGTTGAAGTAGTTCAACACATTGTTGTACGTCGAACAGATTGTGGCACCGTCCGAGGTATTTCTGTAAGTCCTCGAAATGGAATGATGACCGACAGGATTTTTATCCAAACATTAATTGGGCGTGTATTAGCGGATCATATATATATAGGTTCGCGATGCATTGCTACTAGAAATCAAGATATTGGGGTTGGACTTGTTAATAGATTCATAACTTTTAGAGCACAACCAATCTCTATTCGAACCCCCTTTACTTGTAGGAGTACATCTTGGATTTGTCAACTATGCTATGGCCGAAGCCCAGCTCACGACGACCTGGTCGAATTGGGAGAAGCTGTAGGTATTATTGCAGGTCAATCTATTGGAGAACCAGGTACTCAATTAACATTAAGAACTTTTCATACCGGCGGAGTATTCACAGGGGGTACTGCAGAACATGTCCGAGCCCCTTCTAATGGAAAAATAAAATTCAATGAGGATTTGGTTCATCCGACACGTACACGTCATGGACATCCTGCTTTTCTATGTTCTAGAGACTTGTATGTAACTATTGAAAGTGAAGATATTATACACAATGTGTGTATTCCGCCCAAAAGTTTTCTTTTAGTTCAAAACGATCAATATGTAGAATCAGAACAAGTCATTGCTGAGATTCGCGCGAGAACATCCACTTTGAATTTGAAAGAGAAGGTTCGAAAACATATTTATTCTGACTCAGAAGGCGAAATGCACTGGAATACCGATGTGTACCATGCACCTGAATTTACATATGGTAATATTCATCTCTTACCAAAAACAAGTCATTTATGGATATTATTAGGGGAGCCCTGGAGATCCAGTCCAGGCCCCTGTTCAATCCACAAGGATCAAGATCAAATGAACGCTTATTCTCTTTCTGTTAAGCGAAGATATATTTCTAACCCCTCAGTAACTAATAATCAAGTGAGACACAAATTTTTTAGTTCGTATTTTTCTGGTAAAAATCAAAAAGGAGATAGGATTCCTGATTATTCAGAACTTAATCGAATGACATGTACCGGTCGTTGTAATCTCAGAAATCCGGCCGTTCTCGAGGGGAATTCAGATTTATTGGCAAAGAGGCGAAGAAATAGAGTCATCATCCCACTCGAATCGATTCAAGAGGGTGAGAACCAATTAATACCTTCTTCAGGTATCTCAATTGAAATCCCCCGAAATGGTATTCTCCGTAGAAATAGTATTCTTGCTTATTTCGACGATCCTCGATATATAAGAAAGAGCTCGGGACTTACTAAATATGAGACTAGAGAACTGAATTCAATCGTTAATGAAGAGGAGTTGATTGAGTATCGAGGAGTCAAGGTATTTTGGCCAAAATACCAAAAGGAAGTAAATCCGTTTTTTTTTATTCCCGTGGAAGTCCACATTTTGGCCGAATCTTGTTCCATAATGGTACGGCACAATAGTATTATTGGGATAGATACACAAATCACTTTAAATAGAAGAAGTCGGGTAGGTGGATTGGTCCGAGTGAAGAAAAAAGCAGAAAAAATGAAACTAATAATCTTTTCTGGAGATATCCATTTTCCTGGAAAGACAAACAAGGCATTCCGATTGATACCACCAGGAGGGGGAAAACAAAATTCCAAAGAATACAAAAAATTGAAAAATTGGCTCTATATCCAACGAATGAAACTTTCCAGGTATGAAAAAAAATATTTTGTTTTGGTTCAACCTGTAGTCCCATATAAAAAAACGGATGGTATAAATTTAGGAAGACTTTTCCCACCGGATCTCTTGCAAGAAAGTGATAATCTACAACTTCGAGTTGTCAACTATATCCTTTATTACGACCCAATTCTTGAAATTTGGGACACAAGTATTCAATTAGTTCGGACTTGTTTAGTGTTGAATTGGGACCAAGACAAAAAGATCGAAAAGGCCTGTGCTTCCTTTGTTGAAATAAGGACAAATGGTTTAATTAGAGATTTTCTAAGAATCAACTTAGCGAAGTCACCTATTTTGTATACCGGAAAAAGAAATGATCTGTCGGGTTCAGGATTAATCTCTGAGAATGGATCAGATCGCGCTAATGTCAATCCGTTTTCTTCCATTTATTCCTATTCCAAGGCAAGGATTCAAGAATCCCTTAATCCAAATCAAGGAACTATTCATACGTTATTGAATCGAAATAAGGAATCTCAATCTTTGATAATTTTGTCATCATCCAATTGTTCTCGAACAGGCCCATTCAACGATGTAAAATCTCCCAATGTGATAAAAGAATCAATCAAAGAGGACCCCCTAATTCCAATTAGGAATCCGTTGGGCCCCTTAGGAACAGGCTTTCCAATTTATAATTTTGATTTATTTTCCGATTTAATAACCCATAATCAAATCTTGGTAACTAACTATTTGCAACTTGACAATTTAAAACAGATTTTTCAAATACTTAAATATTATTTACTGGATGAAAAAGGTAAAATTTATAATCCCTATTCGTGCAGTAACATCATTTTGAATCCATTCAATTTGAATTGGTATTTTCTGCATTACAATTGTTGTGAAGAGACATCTACAATCGTTAGTCTTGGGCAGTTTCTTTGTGAAAATGTATGTATAGCCAAAAAAGGACCGCATTTTAAATCGGGTCAAGTTCTAATTCTTCAAGTTGACTCTGTGGTAATACGATCAGCTAAGCCTTATTTGGCTACTCCAGGAGCAACTGTTCATGGACATTATGGGGAAATCCTTTACGAAGGAGATACATTAGTTACATTTATATATGAAAAATCAAGATCTGGTGATATAACGCAAGGTCTTCCAAAAGTGGAACAGGTGTTAGAAGTGCGTTCGATTGATTCAATATCGATGAATCTCGAAAAGAGGATTGAGACTTGGAACAAATGTATAACAAGAATTCTTGGAATTCCTTGGGCATTCCTGATTGGTGCTGAGCTAACTATAGTGCAAAGTCGTATCTCTTTGGT